GATGGAGTGCCTGAATAAAGGGTTATTTTGATAGAATAAATCATGTAATATCACTTACCTCTGTTATATTTAATGGAGTTAAACCATTCCTGGAGTATCAAAAACTCCCGTGCTTCATACACCAAAATATATATATACATTTACTGCCACTAGCTACCAAAAAGGTAAGCTAAGTAAGCTAATGGGTTCATACCCCACGTATAGAAGCATACCCTTCTCCTTTTTAAGTGTTTCTTAACCCTGCTAAATTATTTTTTTTTTCATCTCTTATACTGAGAACATTAATTGTTATATCTTCTAGATCCTGATTTTCAGCATGAATTGCTCTAGAAATTAACCTTTTATCTTTTATTCCATTAATTTCTAGCACTTCAAACGTTTTATCCTCTGAAGCAGCTTTAAAATACTTTTTAACCCAAGCTATAGCCTCAGCCATTTTACTTCTTTTCATTCTGTTCAATCAAATATCTATTAACCTTTCACCTTTTATAATCAGTCCTTTCTATTGCAGTCTGTTATTATCCTCCCCCCTTTTATTAAAATTAGGGGCAGCTCCATTTCACTTCTGGTTCCCTAGAATCATGGAAGGTTTAGACTGAGTATCGTGTTTTATTCTTATAACTTGACAAAAAATCGCCCCCATAATCATTCTTTTCAATATTTTAACTATGATTAACTTCTTCCTTATCGTAATAATATCTTCTGTTATAGTAGGATCCTGAGGAGGCCTAAACCAAACTTCTTTACGTAAACTAATAGCTTATTCATCTATCACCCATATCGGATGAATATTAGCAGCAATAACTTGTAATATTAACACTTGATATCTTTATCTCCTTACTTACTCTATCTTAACTTTAGGAATAATCCTTGTTTTCTCAAGAAAAAATCTTTTCTATCTAAAGCAGGTATTCTTCTCTTCATTTAATCCAACCTTCAAGATTATCCTATTTTCAGGTCTTTTATCCCTAGGTGGTCTACCGCCATTTCTTGGATTTCTTCCTAAATGATTAGTTATTCAATCCTTAGCATATGAAAATCCCTTCTTAATCACCATGATAGTAGTATTAACCTTGATAACTCTATTTTTTTATATGCGACTATCCTTCACAGCATTCTTGTTATTTTACCCATCCAATAAATGATTTATTGAATGATCTAATCCTACTATTATACTAGTTACTTCTTCCATCATTGTCTTTTTATTGCCGACAATTTCAATTATTCCATTTAACTTATAAGATTTTAAGTTAAATACAAACTAATAGCCTTCAAAGCTGGAAATAAAGCAACTTTAAGTCTTAGTATTTCTACACCTTTAGAATTGCAGTCTAAAATCATTATTTGAATATAAGACCTGATAAAAGGAATATTCTTTCCCTAAATAAATTTACAGTTTATCGCCTATTTTTCTCAGCCATTTTATCTATGCAACGATGATTATTTTCCACCAATCATAAAGATATCGGAACCCTATATTTTATTTTTGGAGCTTGAGCTGGCATAGTTGGCACCTCCCTTAGAATATTAATTCGAACAGAACTAGGTCAACCTGGATTTTTAATTGGAGATGATCAAATTTATAATGTAATTGTAACAGCCCATGCATTTGTAATAATCTTCTTTATAGTTATACCTATTATAATTGGAGGTTTCGGAAACTGATTAGTACCTTTAATATTAGGAGCTCCTGACATGGCCTTCCCACGAATAAATAACATAAGCTTTTGACTTCTTCCCCCCTCATTGACTCTCCTTCTTGCATCGAGTATAGTTGATGTCGGGGCAGGAACTGGTTGAACTGTATATCCCCCTTTATCCTCTAATATTGCTCACGCAGGGTCTTCTGTAGATTTAACTATTTTCTCTTTACATTTGGCAGGAGTGTCTTCTATCCTGGGAGCAGTTAACTTTATTACTACAATAATTAATATACGCTCTCCTGGGATATCCTTAGATCAAACTCCTCTATTTGTTTGAGCTGTTGGTATTACTGCACTCCTTCTCCTGCTATCCCTACCAGTTTTAGCAGGAGCTATTACTATGCTCTTAACCGATCGTAATTTAAATACATCTTTTTTTGATCCTGCTGGAGGTGGGGACCCAATTCTATACCAACACTTATTCTGATTCTTCGGGCACCCTGAAGTTTATATTCTAATTTTACCAGGATTCGGTATAATCTCTCATATTATTAGCCAAGAGAGAGGAAAAAAAGAAGCATTTGGTACACTAGGAATAATTTATGCTATATTAGCAATTGGTCTTCTGGGATTTGTAGTATGAGCTCACCATATATTTACAGTAGGTATAGACGTTGATACCCGAGCATACTTCACCTCTGCTACTATAATTATTGCTGTTCCCACAGGAATTAAAATTTTTAGATGACTAGCTACACTCCATGGTACTCAACTATCTTACTCTCCTGCAATTTTATGAGCTATAGGATTCGTATTTTTATTTACCATTGGAGGATTAACAGGAGTAATTCTTGCTAATTCATCAATCGATATTATTCTACATGACACATATTATGTTGTTGCCCACTTCCACTATGTACTTTCTATAGGAGCCGTATTTGCTATTATGGCAGGTTTTATTCATTGATATCCTCTTCTCACTGGACTAACCATAAATAATACATGACTGAAAATACAGTTCCTTACTATATTTTTAGGAGTTAATTTAACATTCTTCCCTCAACATTTTCTAGGCCTAGCTGGTATACCACGACGATATTCAGATTACCCAGACACTTATACTTCTTGAAATATTATATCCAGATTAGGATCTTTAATTTCTTTTATTAGAATCGTTATAATAATCTTCATTTTATGAGAAAGAATAATTTCAGCACGTAGCCCTCTATTTTTAAATAACCTTCCCAGATCATTAGAATGATATCAAAAAACCCCACCCTCTGAACATAGTTACTCTGAACTTCCTATTTTAAATGCATTCTAATATGGCAGATAAAGTGCTATGAACTTAAGCTTCATATATAAAGTTTACTTTTATTAGAATAATGGCTACCTGATCAAATTTAAATCTTCAAAATGCAGCATCCCCCATTATAGAACAATTATCATTTTTCCATGATCACACTCTTATAATCTTGATTATAATTACTGTACTAGTAGCTTATATTATACTATCACTTTTACCTAACAATCTAGTACACCGTTACTTACTAGAAGGTCAAAATATTGAAATCATTTGAACAATCTTGCCTGCCATCACCTTAATTTTTATTGCATTACCATCCCTCCGACTACTCTATCTTCTAGATGAATCCATAACCCCATTAATTTCACTAAAATCTACCGGTCATCAATGATATTGATCTTACGAATATATAGATTTCAAAAACCCCATTGAATTTGATTCATATATAATTCCTTTCAACGAACTTCCTCTAAATGGATTCCGTGTTCTAGATGTTGATAATCGAACTACTTTACCTATAAATATTCAAACACGAATTTTAGTAACTGCAAGAGATGTAATTCACTCTTGAACTGTCCCCTCTATAGGTTTAAAGGTAGATGCAACACCTGGCCGACTGAATCAGTTAAATCTTCTTATAAGTCGGCCAGGTATTTTTTTCGGTCAGTGTTCAGAAATTTGTGGGGCAAATCATAGCTTCATACCTATCGTCCTTGAAAGAGTAAGAGTAAAATTATTTACTAAATGAATCATAAATTTATCATTAGATGGCTGAAAGTAAGCACTGGTCTCTTAAACCATTTTATAGTAACTAACAACTACTTCTAGTGAAGAAATTAGTTAAAACATAACATTAATATGTCATATTAAAATTATTATATTATAATATTTCTTGATTCCTCAAATAGCACCAATATGATGAACCACTTTATTATTTCTATTTTGTATTATAATAAGAATCATTATTTGCTTAAACTTTTCTATTCAATCACCCCACATTTCTACTCAATCCCACATAATTAATAAAAAATTATATAATTGAAAATGATAACAAACTTATTTTCTGTTTTTGATCCTACTTCTTTTATTTTTAATTTTTCCCTAAACTGAACAAGAACTTTTATCGGTCTACTAATTATTCCTCTATCTTATTGGTTAATTCCTTATCGATGATCAATAATATGATATAATATTCTAATCACATTACATAATGAATTTAAAACACTTATTGGGCCAGTAAAGTCATATGGAATAACATTAATATTTACCTCACTTTTCTCATTTATTTTATTTAATAATTTTATAGGTTTATATCCATATATTTTTACTAGTTCAAGTCACCTATCCTTCACTTTAGCACTTGCCTTACCTCTATGACTATCATTCATAATATTTGGATGAATTAATAATACCCAACATATATTTGCTCATCTAGTTCCCCAAGGAACCCCTCCTATATTAATCCCCTTTATAGTATGTATTGAAACAATTAGTAATTTAATCCGACCTGGGACTTTAGCAGTCCGGTTGGCTGCTAATATAATTGCTGGTCACTTACTTCTTACCTTATTAGGAAATACTGGAAATTCCCTATCTCTTATGATATTAAACTGTCTTATTTTAGGGCAGTTAGCCCTCCTTATCCTTGAATCAGCTGTAGCTATCATTCAATCCTATGTATTTGCTGTTCTAACAACTTTATATTCTAGAGAAGTAAACTAATGTTACATTCAAATCATCCTTTTCATTTAGTTAACCCAAGACCATGACCATTGACAGGAGCCATTGGAGCTCTATCTATAGTAAGAGGACTAATCATATGATTCCATAAATATAACAATCATCTTATTTTAATTGGAACTTTCATCACAATTCTCACTATATACCAATGATGACGAGATATTGTTCGTGAAGGTACCTATCAGGGATTACATACCTTTTCAGTATCTTATGGATTACGATGAGGAATAATTCTATTTATTGTATCAGAAATCTTCTTCTTTATTTCTTTCTTTTGAGCGTTTTTTCATAGAAGTTTAGCCCCTGCAATTGATCTAGGAATAATCTGACCTCCTACTGGAATCAGCCCATTTAACCCTTTCCAAATTCCACTCCTTAACACCGCCATCCTTCTAGCTTCAGGTATCACTGTAACTTGGGCCCATCATAGTTTAATAGAAAGAAACCATAGACAGACAACCCAAGCCCTATTCTTTACAGTAATTTTAGGTATTTATTTTACTACTCTCCAAGCCTATGAATATTATGAAGCACCATTCTCTATCGCAGATGCTGTTTACGGGTCCACATTTTTTATAGCAACAGGATTCCATGGTTTACATGTTCTAATCGGAACAACTTTTCTCTTAATTTGTTTATTGCGCCATATACTTTTCCATTTCTCACCCAACCACCACTTTGGATTTGAAGCAGCAGCATGATACTGACATTTTGTAGATGTAGTATGACTATTCCTTTTTATTTCCATTTATTGATGAGGTAAATATTTATTTAGTATACTAGTACATTTGACTTCCAATCAAAAAGATTGATTACTCAAAATAAATAATTTTTATTATAATAAGAACCGCCATAATCATTATAATTCTATCTTTATTAATAATTACTATAGCCTTAATCCTTTCAAAAAAATCTTTTATAGACCGGGAAAAAAACTCACCATTTGAATGCGGATTTGATCCTAAGAGATCTGCTCGATTACCATTTTCAATACGATTTTTCCTTATCGCCGTAATCTTCCTAATCTTTGATGTAGAAATTACCCTTCTATTACCCAGTATTATAGTTTCCCAAACATCTAATTTATGAATATATTCTCTAACCTTAATCTCATTTATCCTAATTTTAATTTTTGGTCTACTACATGAATGAAATCAAGGAGCACTTGAATGAGCTTCATAGGATTATAGTTAAATATAACACTTGATTTGCATTCAAGAAATACTGTTCCCAGTTAATCTTAAATAAGAAGCAATTATTGCATTCAGTTTCGACCTGAAATATGGTGGAATCACCCTTATTTAATTAACTGAAACCAAAAAGAGGTGTGTTAATGTTAATAACATCATTGAATTTCATTCCAGTTAAAGAAATGTGATATTCAATTAGAAGCTGCTAACTTCATAATTTAACGGTTAAATTCCGTTTACATTTCTTTCGCAACTAATTTATATAGTTTAATAAAAACAATACATCTTCATTGTATAAATAATATATAATATTTATAAATATCAAAAAATGATTAACATTTTCATTACATCTTCAATGTAATACTTTAAATAAGCTATCCTGATAAAATAATAAAAACAAGATTATTAATCAAACTATAAATCTTACTAAATAAATTTTAATTCTATTCTCCTGAATCCATTGAATAAACACCGAATAGTATTTTATTCTTTTATAAATATTTTGTCCACCAAAATCCTCTCTTCATCCATGATCATAATTTTTTAATATAACCCCACCTAACTCTAAGGGTAAAAAACTAATAAATTGAGTAGATAAATAAGGTATATTCCATATAGAACCTAGGAATACTACCATTTCATAACCTTTTAAAGAACATAAACTTATATTAATTCTTATTTTAGAAACCTCATACCCTACAAATCCGCCTACTAATATTACAAACAATGTTAAAAACTTTAAATAAAAAGGTAAACAAATTATACTTGGTGAAGGAAATATTATTCATATTAATAAACTACCTCCAAAAACACTTATAAACACTAAAGGAATCATTCCTCTATACATAATTCATCCTGTATCTCTTATAGATGAATATGATAACCCTATATTATCCCCAACTATTCTATAATATACTAATCGCAAAGAATATCTAACAGTTAATCCAGTAGAAAAAAAATAAAAAATAAAACTAATAAAATTTAAATTTCTTAATGAAGCTATCTCTAAAATTAAATCCTTAGAATAAAATCCTGCTAAGAAAGGTATACCGCATAATGCTATATTAGAAATATGAAAGCAAGAAGAAGTTAAAGGTAATATAATAACAGTACCTCCTATACTCCGAATATCTTGTCTATTTCCCATTACATGAATCATAACACCTGCACATATAAATAACAATGCCTTAAACAAAGCATGTGTTAAAAGATGAAAAAAAGCTAACTCTGGTAGTCCTATAGCCAAAATTCTTATCATTAAACCTAACTGTCTTAACGTAGATAACGCAATAATCCTCTTTAAATCAAACTCAAAGTTAGCCCCCATTCCAGCCATAAATATAGTTATTCCACCTAATAATAATAATAATTGACCCCAAAATGTTATTCTAATTAGATTATTAAAACGAATCAATAAATAAACCCCAGCCGTCACCAAAGTTGAAGAATGAACCAAAGCAGATACTGGTGTAGGAGCAGCCATTGCAGCAGGAAGCCATGATGAAAAAGGAATCTGTGCTCTTTTTGTTATAGCAGCTAACAAAATCAAACCTCCTACAATATTCAATTCAAATCCCTTACCTAATCAAATTCAATAAATATAATTCCATCTTCCAAAATTTAAAAATCAAGCAATACTTATTAATAAAGCAACATCACCAACCCGATTTGATAGTGCAGTTAATATTCCAGCATTAAAAGACTTAGGATTCTGATAATAAATGACCAAGCAATAGGATACTAATCCTAAACCATCTCACCCTAATAAAATTCTAATTAAATTTGGTCTAATAATTAGAAATATTATTGATAAAACAAACAATAAAACTAATAGAATAAAACGATTAATATTTAAATCACCCTCCATATACTCCTCACTATACTTAATAACCAAACTAGAAATTAACATCACAAATCCCATAAATATTAAAGACATCCAATCAAATAATAATGTTATAACCATTATAACTCTATTAACTTCAATAATCTCCCAATCCACAATTAAGTTATAATCTATCTTCAAGAAAAAAACACCACATATAATCAAAAATAAACTTAAAGAAAACAAAAAAACAAAACTAATCTTACAAATAGAATAACGTCACATATACCTAAAATACTTTTAATATTCCTTCGACCCCACAAATCGATATTCTAATAAACTATTTAGATAAAGTCATATACCATATAAATCTCTTTTAATAATAAGAAAATTTAAAGGAAATCAATGATACAACAATAAAGTATACTCACGTAAATAGCCACCAGAACATGCATATAAACCTGAATATATCTTCCCATGTTGACTAATGGAATATATATATAAAGTATAGGCAGCTCTAAAAAAAGATAATAATATTAATGTTAATATAGTCAATCATCTTCAAGATACCATTCTATTAATTAATATAATCTCCCCCATTAAATTAATAGAAGGGGGGGCTGCTATATTACCAGCTCTTAATAAAAATCATCATAATCCTATTCTTGGTATAAAGACTAATAACCCTTTATTAATAAATAAACTTCGTCTACCCAATCGCTCATAAACCATATTAGATAAACAAAAAAGCCCAGAAGAACATAATCCATGTCCAATTATTAAAATTATACTCCCAATACAACCTCAAAAATTTAAAGTTAATAATCCTCCTAATACTAGCCCCATATGTGCTACAGAAGAGTAAGCAATTAAAGACTTTAAATCTCTTTGCCGTAAACAAATTAATCTTACTAAAAATCCACCAAAAACTCTCACACTTATAAACATAAAATTAAATTTTAATCCTACTAATCTTATTATTTTAAATACCCGCAATAACCCATAACCTCCTAACTTCAATAACACCCCAGCCAAAATCATTGAACCAGATACAGGAGCCTCAACATGTGCCTTAGGTAGTCATAAATGCACCATAAACATAGGTATTTTTACCAAAAAAGCTACTATTAAACATAAATATATAATCATTCTATTAACCTCGTAGCTTAAAACCATATACATTAAACCACCTTGAATTTCATAAATATAAAATAAACCAACTAATAATGGTAAAGAAGCAAACAAAGTGTAAAATATAAGATACACGCCTGCTTGTAACCGTTCAGGTTGGTATCCTCAACCTAAAATCAGAAATAATGTTGGAATCAGTCTAGACTCAAAAAATAAATAAAATCCAAACAAACTTACTCTTCTAAATCTAAGTAAAAGAAATATTAAAAGTATTAAAACAAAAAAAACAAACAAACCTGAAAAAAAATCATCCTTATATACAGAAAATCTTGCTGTCATTATCAAGAAACAAATTCAACATCTTAATAAAACCAAAATATAAGATAATAAATCTCAACCCATTGAATAACCCAAATATCCAACACCATAGATAGGAACATATAAAAAAATAATAGATATCCCCATTAAAATAATACTTGATTGTACCACTCATCATAACCAACCAAAAAAACCAAATGGTATTAAAAATAAAATAAACAGTATAAACTTTAACATTTTAATATAGAAATAGAATGGAAATAATCATTACCATGAGTACGGATAATAGAAACTAAGACAGCTAAACCTAAAGCCCCCTCACATACAGAAAAAGTCAAAAAAACTATTCTAAAATACAATTCGTACCCTTGAATTAATAAATATAAATAAACAATTATAAATAATATTAATATTATATACTCTAATCTTAACAACGAAACCAATAAATGTTTACGCTTAGAAATAAATATTCATACCCCAGCAAAAAACATTAAATAAAATACAATAACATAAAATTGATTAAACATTAGTTTTAATAGTTTAAATAAAAACATTGGTCTTGTAAACCAAAATTAAAGTATTTTTTTTAAAACTTCAGAGAAAGAGTTACCTCCATCATTAATCCCCAAAATTAACATTTTATATTAAACTATTCTCTGATATTACAATAACAATCATAATAGCAATAGTCCTCTCCATATTAATTTTTATTCAACTAAATCACCCCTTATCTATAACTATAAATATTATTGTACACACATTGCTTATATGTTTAATAACCGGTCATTTATCACCTACATTTTGATTTTCATATATTCTATTTATAATTTTCATCGGAGGTATACTAGTTTTATTTCTTTATATTACAAGATTGGCCTCCAATGAACTTTTTAGAGCATCAATCCTACTTCTTATTCTAGTTCCCATAATATTTTCCATAACCTTCCTTCTTCTTATTCCAGATCCTCTAATCCCAAACTTATATATATATACAAATGATATTTTATACTCCAATGATTGATTAAATAATTTAATCCAAATAATTCTAATAAAAATTTATAATTACCCAACACATTTTATTACTATCATATTAGTTTTTTACTTATTATTAGCCCTAATTGCCATCGTAAAAATTATTAATATTTTAAAAGGTCCTCTACGAAAAATGGACTAATGTCAAATAAACCCATACGATCTCATCACCCCCTTTTTAAAATTATTAATAACAGATTAATCGATCTCCCTTCCCCCTCCAATATTTCAACCTGATGAAACTTTGGTTCCTTATTAGGACTATGCTTAGGACTACAAATTGTCACAGGTCTATTTTTAGCTATACATTACACCGCAGATATTTATATAGCCTTTAATAGAGTAGTTCATATTTGCCGAGACGTAAATAATGGATGATTATTACGAACATTACATGCAAATGGAGCATCTCTATTTTTTATCTGTGCCTACTTACATATCGGACGAGGATTATATTATGGATCTTTTAACCTTCATTATACATGGAATATTGGTACCCTAATTCTATTCTTAATTATAGCTACAGCTTTCCTAGGATATGTTTTACCCTGAGGACAAATATCCTTCTGAGGAGCAACAGTTATTACTAATCTTCTATCAGCAATTCCATACTTAGGGACAGTCTTAGTCCAATGAATCTGAGGAGGATTTGCTGTAAATAATGCCACACTAACCCGATTCTTCACATTCCATTTCATTCTACCATTTATTGTTGCCACCTTTGTATTAGTACATCTACTATTCCTGCATCAAACTGGATCAAATAATCCTCTAGGTACAAATAGAAACTTTGATAAAATTCCGTTTCATCCATACTTCTCATTTAAAGATGCAGCAGGCTTTCTTATTATATTGTTACTATTAACCATTATTAATTTAACTATACCTTATAAGTTAGGAGACCCTGATAACTTTATCCCAGCCAACCCATTAGTAACTCCAGTTCACATCCAACCTGAATGATATTTCTTATTCGCTTATGCAATTTTACGATCAATTCCTAATAAACTAGGAGGAGTTATAGCCCTAATAATATCAATTGCAATTCTATTTTTTATACCATTTATAACCAGACACTCATTTCAGTCAAACTCCTTTTATCCAATAAATCAAATTATATTTTGGTCTATAACTTGTATAGTTATTCTGCTAACCTGAATCGGAGCACGTCCTGTAGAAGACCCCTACATTCTTACTGGACAAATTCTTACAGTTACATACTTCTCATACTTTATCTTAACTCCTCTAATCCACTTACTATGAGATAAACACTAATTAATTAGCTTAAGAAAAGCATATGTTTTGAAAACATATTAAAGATGTTAAATTCATCTATTAATTTAAACTACATTTTACTAAATATATATCAAAAATTATAAGCCCAAAACCAAAAACTTTACTCCCAAAAAAAAAATCAAAAAATTCAAAGACACTGGCAAATAACTCTTCCATGCTATTTGCATCAATTTATCATATCGAAATCGCGGCAAAGTACCGCGAACCCAGACAAATATAAAAGACACAAACAACAACTTTAAATAAAAATATAAAGTTATAATATCACCCCCTAAAAAAACAACTCTAAATATTATACTTATAAATAAAATTCTTGCATATTCAGCCAAAAAAATTAATGCAAACCCCCCACCTCTATACTCAACATTAAAACCAGAAACTAATTCAGATTCACCTTCAGCAAAATCAAAAGGAGTGCGATTAGTTTCAGCCAATCTAGAAGAAAACCAACACATTGCTAAAGGAGTACCAAAAAAAATAAATCATGTACCCCTTTGAAATTCATAAAAATCACTTAACATAAATCCCTCAATCATAAACAAAAAAGATATCAATAATAAAACCAATCTAACTTCATATGAAATAGTTTGAGCTACAGCCCGCAATCCCCCTAATAAAGCATAATTTGAATTAGAAGATCATCCAGCAATTATCACTCCATACACCCCTATTCTCGCACAACATAAAAAAAATAAAATTCCTAAACTAAAAGAAAATAAATTAGTAATATAAGGAAAAACTATTCATACCAACAAAGATAAAAAGAGAGAAAAAACAGGAGAAAAATAATATAAAAAATAATTAGAAAGCTCAGGCCAAGTCTGTTCCCTAGTAAACAACTTAATAGCGTCAGAAAAAGGTTGAGGTAAACCAACAAATCCAACCTTATTAGGACCCTTTCGAATTTGAATATACCCCAAAACCTTTCGCTCCAATAGTGTTAAAAAAGCCACCCAAATCAAAACCCCTAAAATCAAAAATACAACCCCTACAAATACAGTAATATAATTCATATACTATATGTGATATAATCACATAAACGGATTCTAAATCCATTACACTTTATCTGCCAAAATAGTAATGTTATTCCATAAAAAAAAATATTTCATGTAAATGGCCCTTTCGTACTAATTTACACAAACAAAATAAAGATAGAAACCAACCTGGCTCACACCGGTCTGAACTCAGATCACGTAGGAATTTAAAAGTCGAACAGACCTACTAAAAAAGCTACTGCGCCTCATAGTTATCCTAATCCAACATCGAGGTCTCAATATCTCTTATTGATTTGAACTCTCCAAGAAAATTAAGCTGTTATCCCTAAGGTAACTTATTTTTTTATCCTTAATATAAGATCATTAAACCAATTAAAATGTAAAAAATTAAGAAAAGTTTTAATCTTTCCTAACCGCCCCAGTAAAATACTTATTATTTTTATTAAATAACTCATATAAAGTTCTATAGGGTCTTATCGTCCCTTATCATAATTTAAGCTTTCTTACTTAAAAATGAAATTCAATTATAATATATAAGACAGTTATTATCTCGTTAAACCCTTCATTCCAGCCTCCATTTAAAAGACTAATGATTATGCTACCTTTGCACAGTCAATATACTGCGGCCCCTCAATATAAATCGGTAGGCAGGCCAGACTTAACATAAAAGACATTAAGACATGTTTTTGATAAACAGGCGGATAATATATTTGCCGAATTCCTAATATATTATTATCTATTATAAACAAAACAAACTAAATCTACTAATTTCATCATTATTTCAAAAAAATATTCATTCTTATTATCACATTGGTATCACACTAAAATTATATAAATCACATAAAAATAAATAAATTTTTATATTTTTTAACCTATGCCATTATAAAGCCTATAAATCTTACCTCCTTACAAACTTTTAATATTATACTAAGCTAATCCCAAGTACACTTCATATAAAAGTAAATTGTAAATTCATACAATCAAATCACCTATATATATAAATTAAATTTAAATCCCAATAAACTAGATATCTTAAAGAACGCATAGCATATCACCCCTATAAACAATTAAAGATAAAAATTCCACAGTAACCTTCATTGTATAATAACTCTCCCTAATTCGAGACCCTTAAATCCATAAAATAATCTTGATAAACCCTGATACAAAAGGTACTAATAAAATATCCTTTAACAAAAAAAATAAACTAAATAATTCCATCACAGTACTATAAACTATAATAAATCAAATTTTATCTAAAATATACAAAAACAGAACAATAACTTTTTTTATCAATTAAATTAATCCTACTAATCAAATAATAATATTCTCTCAAAACATCATGAATTGCACACGAAAACCTCCAGTGTAAATGAAATACTTACTTTAAGTTATATTTTGTTAATCTAGATACACTTTCCAGTACATCTACTATGTTACGACTTATCTCATCTTAAATAATGAGAGCGACGGGCGATATGTGCACATTATAGAGCCCAGATCAAATTATTATCTAAATACAATTTTACCTTTAAATCCACCTTCATATAAACTTTACACTTATAATCCGTAATAAATTTCATTATTGTAATCCATCTCCTACCCTAAAAAACTGCACCTTGACCTGAGATAATCCATTATTAGCCTCATGAAAATACTCTTATAAGCTTATCTGATGACGACGGTATACAAACACAAATTAGGTATAAATGATCGTGTAATATCAATTATAGGACAGATTCCTCTAAAGAGACTAAAACACCGCCAAATTCTTTGAGTTTCAAACTTTATATTATACTACCCTAACGACCACAATTACAATTAGAATAATAGGGTATCTAATCCTAGTCTATAATCTAAATTTTGAAGTATACACAACACTTTATTTTAAATAAAATTCCACCAAAAATTCTTGTTACTACATGTAAAAAATTTACTTCCCATCAATAATATTTATTCTATTCCATCGTATAACCGCGACAGCTGGCACGAATTTTGTCAAATACATAAAAAAATACTAATTCAAGGTTACCCCAATAAATAATTACACTCACTGCAAACGAACTTTTTAAAAAATCTTACATATAAACCAATCCTAAAATAAATATTTAAGCCAGAATAAAACTTCGTTAACACAAAATTATAAATAGGTACAATAATTAAAAAGAAACTTTACAAAAATAACTTTATTGGGCCAGCTAGATGGACTCTTCATACCCTCTTCCCCACGAGGGTATTTAATATAAAACTTACACAAAATGGTACAAACACCCACACATTCCTTAATAATTTAATTCGTTAAATATAAAATTATTTATCCAGTACTTTTATTGGGTATAGATTGTTAAAAATATTATTGATACAAATATATAGAGGATTAGAACACGAAATCTTATTATTTAATATTCTCTAAAGTATAATAGAGGATTAGAGGATATTGTTTAATAACCTTTATATTACATAGATTATTGCATTTTTCTCTTTTTTTTATGCTTTTAAAAGAGAAAAATGCTTTGTATTATTATTACTATACAATTAAATATTTAAATATAATTTATATGTATATATACGTATATTTATATATAAATATTATTAAACCCCGAGGGTCTCTGAGTAGAGTGTATATTATATACTATATATATATATAATAAGTTCTATTTAATATTCAGAAATAAATGCAATTTGTAAAATAATAATAGATTCCGTCAGATCAATACCTATTAATATTTAAAACTTTTTCTCTTTTCTTCAATAGGCATACAACTTCCGGGTAGGGATGCAATAAATAAATTATTTGTATATATATAGTAATAATTCTTTACCGAATAAGTTAAAGTATATATATATATATATTATTATTATCATAGAAAATCCTTACAAGGGATTTTCCCTAATTTCTGCGTCAGAAGTATATTCTAAAATCATAAAAAGAATATACTTCTTTTACTGCAGAAATCAGGGAAAATCTATGTACCATGAATTAAAAAAGTATTCTTAAATCAAAACCTCCGTTTTAAATATACTTCCCCATATATTTAGAACT